AGATCGATGTATTCCCAGAAATAAAATTACATCCATAACATCTATGTCAGCTTTTTTATCTGAATTCATTTTTATCTGAATTCATTCAAATCTACTCGCTTTCTAGATGATCCCTCTAGAGGAGGAGAATTATATCAACTCTGTCTAGTTTCTTCGTTCCCTATTTCTACTCACAGGATCCTGAGGAAAAGAATTTGGTTTCCACCGAGCGGAAACAATATGCCGATGGTTCTAGTAAACCAAAACCACCATTTTCTAGCTAAAAGCTTCAATCTCCCTTTTACAACACAAAAATTGAAGATCTAGTTACGATTGGAAATAAACTTTTGTATCTTTATCCATGTATCCTTGACTCATACTCATTCAATTGGAAGAGTTGATCCAATGCAAAAAAATTATGCTTCACGATTCCATAATCCAATTTTATCTTTATTCAATTTATAATTGACCTTTGGATACAAATCGTGAGAATGTATATTCTTCCTCAAATATGCCATTGAGAGGTAAAGGATTAAACCTTTTTAAGAAATAAAGTTTTGATTCGGAATATGAAAAAACCGAAAGACCCCTTAACTATTTAAGTTGTTAATAGAACGAATCACACTTTTACCACTAAACTATACCCGCTACAATTTATATATTGTATATAAATGGAGGAACATTTGTCGAACAAAGAGATGAGATACAATCAAGATAGCATCAGAATCATGAAAATGCTAGTGTTTACGTGTATTTTGCCCCCCGGAAACTTGATAAAAAAAATAGGCGAATAGCAAAAAGCTTATCTTATTTAAATAAGATAAAAAGAAAAAGTTATAATTATAATTATACTTTTCGTTTGCTGGGAAGTCATTACTGAGAGTCCCGGTCCGAAGGAGTCATTGAAGACGGATCATCCAAATGATCAATTCTGTATACACAGTTCTTTTCGACTTTCCTTTAAACTGTCAGATCTTATGAATTTAGGTCAATTGATCTCAAGTGTTCAAATAAAGCTTGTTCTTTTAATTGAACAAGTACAAGTAAATGATCTATTTATAATTGATTATAAATAATCAATATGAAAAATATGTATGTTTATATAGTTGAGGTTATTTTTTATTTAATATATGTATGTGTATGTGTTTTTTTAGTCCACTTTTTCCAGTAAGTAAATTTTTATTTATAAAAGAATAAAAAAAATAACATTAAGAAGAAAAAAAATAACATTAAGAAGAAAATATAAAATATTTCTTATTATTATTAATAATAAGAAATGATGAAACTTCCATCATAGGAATGGGGATGGAAATTGCCCTTGTTGCTTCTTTAATAACAAGTATTTATGATTTGATATCAAATCATAATTGAATTGGTTGATCCATGAATGATTGATTCATTGAAACTAAAAATAAGTAATGGCCCGGCCAGTACTCCAGTACTTAAATTGGGCCGGGGGAATAAATCTTTTGTACAAAATAAAATCAATAAGGCATTTTTTCTATTGGTGATATCTCTTTCGAATCATTATATAAATTGAATTGCGGATCAAATTTGTAAATATCTTTAAATATCTTAATATATATTTATATATATAATTATAGAATTTATATAATTATAATATAGTATAGAATTTATATAATTAATTCTCTTTTTTTTATATTGGTTATATGTTATTTTTCTATCCTTCTAATATAATAATAATAAGGAAAGAAAACTGGGGTTTTTTTGATCAATCTTTACTTCAACTTCACGTGTCACATCACATAAAAAATTTTTCAAATTGGAATTTGGAGAGATGGCTGAGTGGACTAAAGCGTCGGATTGCTAATCCGTTGTACGAATTATTTGTACCGAGGGTTCGAATCCCTCTCTCTCCGCTCTATCTAATCACTTGAAACTTTTAAATTCGAAAAAATATCAATCAATCCCTTATATTTTATCATCAAAAAAATAAGAAAAAAGAAAGGAAAAACAAAAAAGATCTTATGGTTATTCCTCACGTCCAGGATTGCGCCCTGGATCATTAGATAAGAATCCGAAAATGAAGAGAGAAACAAAGAATATCACTACTGTATAAACGAAGAGTTTGAGAGTAAGCATTACACAATCTCCAAGATTTTTTTTTATGGGAATGGATTACCTAATTTTTTTGGACCACATATGCTATTTTAACATGACACCTCACAATCACAATAAAAAAAAAATTTTCACTAATTTATTTGTAATAAGATTCTGAGTCCTTCGTTAGAAAAATTTTCTTGTTACCCCCACAATTACAATTAGGTATTGTGGAAGACCTAATAAAGTCTTTGTTCACTGGAAGGTCAGAGTTAGAACAAGGAAATAAATGGATTCAAATTAATTACTATGGTTATTCAATATCAAAAATTTCTATTTTTTGAATCGAGGGTTCATAATGTAAGACTATCCAATCCTATTAATTTTTTTTATCAAAAAAATCATGAATTTAGGAAAGTATTAAAGATTTCAGCGAAAACTTACAGCGGCTTGCCAAACAAAGGCTAAGAGAAAAAAGAATAAAGGTATGATGGGCATAACGTCTACGATTGGATTGAAAAAGGCATAAGCCTCGGGCAATTTGGCGAAGAAAAAACTACTTGAATAAAGGGCATAATTAAGACAGATACAGATTAAACTAAAGATATTAAGCATAACAAAAATTTGGTTCTTGTAGATTAGATAATTTGATTTTGATTGAGTTACTTTATATAATATAAGGTAAAAATAAAAAGGGGCAGGTCAAAAAAATCCCCTTTTTCTATTCTTAAACGAGAATACAAGGAATTATACTTTCATACAATATTTTAATTTCATTTTATGTAATGATCAACAAATTTTTGATTATTCTATATCGACATGTGTCATGTTGAATCCTAGCAACAAGATTTCCCGTATGTATCTTATTTAGGTTGGGCTGGAATTGACGAATAACCAAAACTAATAATAGTCTTTATAAGTGTCGAATAGAAATCTAAATGGGGCGTGGCCAAGCGGTAAGGCAACGGGTTTTGGTCCCGTTACTCGGAGGTTCGAATCCTTCCGTCCCAGATCGTTTCAATCAGAAACGACAAATGGAATCACATTGTATCCGACAGTAAACATAAAATTGTTAAAGAAAAAGAAAATCTTTATAAATATAAATGAATAAATGAACGAACAAGTCTATATATTATGTATTGTTATTGTCCTATTTTAGTAAAAATCATTCGGTTAAGTGAAAAAGAATCCGAAATTCCTTAAATATCCATAATTACTTATGGATTACTTACGGGAAAAATATTGTATATGATAGATACTAAAAAATAAGAATAAGAGGAGTATGATTTTATCTTTTCAGATGAAAGAATAACGACCTTAATCTTACCTTACACGATACCTTTTCTATTCCATGCCCATGAAAGCCAATAAACTTTATTCCCAATCTATCTATGTTTTAAATTAAACAATTTATAATTCAATTGAACATGATGAAAATTTGTACCTCTTTAGTGAATGAGATATCTGCTAAAAATTTGGAGTTATTCATTGTGAGTGCGTCAACTTGTTGATTGAATTAGAGATCAAATTCAGTCATGAACGAAAATATGTTTTCCGGCTATAACCCGAAGTCGGAGATTCTTTAAACTATTTTTACGGAATTTTTCATGATATGAATCTTTGGTACTCAAAAGAAGTGTGATAAATCGATATTGTCGAGAAACTTCCGACCTTTCCAGGTCATTGGAATAGCTTATTTAGTTAAAATGATTTTGTTCCGGGATTTGGAATACCTTAAATACCTTAAAGGTCCTTCTTTTTCTTTTGAGGTTTATAGCTTATTTGGTCGAGAAAGATGGGCTCCATCATTTCATGATTGGTCGTCCCGAACAATCTATTAAAGATATAAATAAGTCTTAAGCAAACTCGTTTATTCGTCTTTTTTTTTTTTATTAATTTATATGATATAGGGGTTCAAAAATTGTTTTTGAGCCCTCTCCAGAAAATACTTATCTATCCATAGATAGATAGAAAATATGGACTATACTATATAGTAATAGTAATAGTAATAATACTATTATAGTATAGTATAGTATTATAGTATTATGTACCGGTATATACCGTTCGACCCAATGACTATTCATCATTCTATATTGAATCAATTTAATATTATATTGGTTCGAAATGAAATTAGAGAAATGTTATGGTAAAACTTCGTTTGAAACGATGTGGTAGAAAGCAACGTGCGACTTGAAGGACATGATCGGCTGTGGATTCTGACATCCACCATTTTCTATAAGAATGAAGATGCCCTCAGCTCGACATAGTTTGTTCTATTTCACTAGGAACCTAATTTGTGTTAGGTACTAATTTAAATAGTACATGATGAAGCTCGAGCAGAAAAAGTAAAAGTATTGATTCATTTATCGGGGAGAAGAATCTAGGGTTAGTGACAATTAATAAGTTGGACCAACTTTGTAAGTATATCCTCAATATAGAAATCGAAAGGGTAAAATTAAAACAAGTAAAAAACGCAAAAGGTATGTTGCTGCCGTTTTGAAAGGAATAAGGATCACCGAAGTCATGTCTAAACCCAATGATTTCACAAAGCAAAGATAAAGGATTCCGGAACAAGGAAACACTATTTTCAATTGTCTCAACAATTGTATCAGAATCAGAATGAAGAATCAAAAAAGATTCGAGACGAGATAAACAAAGGAGGTTAGAGACAGCTCAATAAATGTCTAAGGAGTTCCCCTCGAACTCTTTCAGAATTACTCAACTTGAGTTATGAGTACGACTGAGATTTACTTTTTCTGTAAGGAATAAGAAAACCACTTAAATCATATTCTAATTTATGATTTTATAGATCCATGGGCCAATTATATACTTAAATATAGAGAAATTAGAATCATTTTTCTCGAGCCGTATGAGGAGAAAACCTCCTATACGTTTCTAGGGGGGGTGAATTGTTTATCTACATCTATCCCGATGAGCCATCTATCGAATCGTTGCAATTGATGTTCGATCCCGAAGAGACGGAAGAGATCTTCGAAAAGTGGGTTTTTACGATCCGATAAAGAATCAAACTTATTTAAACGTTCCTGTTATTCTATATTTCCTTGAAAAGGGCGCTCAACCTACAGTAACTGTTCATGATATTTTAAGGAAGTCAGAATTCTTTAAAGAAGGAACTTCGAGTTAATTATGAATTTTCATTAAAAATTTTAAAATTTCAATAAAAATAAAGTAAAAAAAAAAAAAAGATAGAGGGTAACTAGCCTCTATCTTTGTGTAATTATTTCCCCGGAATTTACCGACAAAGGCGGGATACATTTTTCTTATGATATCTCTATTGATTGAATGAGCTCGAGATTTTTTCTCTATCCCTTCCTTATTTTTCCATTCAAATTTCTTATTTCTCTTCTTATTTCTCTTATGCTAATCCAACGCAAGGCTTTTTTTTAGAAAAAAAAAATAATGGATTTTCTCAATATTCCATTCATATTGACAATGTTGTATTGAACCAATATAATTCGATCGTAGATAAAGAAATCCGTTTATCCCTACCCCATATTGGTTCTTTCCTTCACTTAAATCAAATGAGGGAGGGTTTTGCTGGATTTATTGTAATACAAGACATATTTTCTTAACAACAAAAAAACATACACAACGGATCAAGAGAAAAATGGGTGTCAATTTGAAAATCTATATCGGATTGGGAATCTATTGTTTTTTAATCCGATCCGCTCATTTTTATATTTTTATGTTTATTACAATTACAAATTGATCAACAAATCTTTCTTTTACATTTCGATTTGTTGCTAGTTCAATGTTTTGATTTTGACGGAGTTCTCCGCAGTACAATCCAATTAAATTTTTGCATTTCGATCGTATCTACACTAACACTAATATATATATATATATATTATATATTTTTTATTTTCCGGGTTGCTAACTCAATGGTAGAGTACTCGGCTTTTAAGTGCGACTATGATCTTTTATACATTTGGATGAAGCAACGAATTCGTCCAGACTATTGGTAGAGTCTATAAGACCACGACTGATCCTGAAAGGTAATGAAGGAAAAAACAGCATGTCGTAATAAGATATAAATTGATTTATTAATCTATTTTTTTTTTATTCAAATAGAACTTTGAATTTATCCTTACTAGATCGTTACAAAATCAAAATATTGTGTTGATTTTTTTAAAGGGACAAAAGAAATTCACATTTACAATTTGGTCTAATGAATAAATGGATAGAGTCCTATGGCTCCAATTCTGGTAAAACAAAAAGCAACGAGCTTATGTTCTTAATTTGAATGATTACCCAATCTAATTAGACGTTAAAATAGATTAGTGCCTGATGCGGGAAAGGGTTCTCCTATGAGTGGACCATTGATTCTTTTTTTTTTTTAATCCTAACTATTCTCCATTATGAATTGGAGACAGATGTGTAGAAGAAAGAGTATACTGATAAAGAGAATCTAATTTATTCCAAAATCAAAAGAGCGACCGGGTTGCAAAAATAAAGGATCTTGGACCCTCTGTTTATTATAATAAACATAAACCAATTCCAATTGGAGATAAAAAGATAGGAAAGAGATCTGTTGATTGGACTCCCCGTCTCGGGGTATATCTTTTGATTTATACTGAGTAGATAGTATACTATCTATTATAGTATATACATAATCTATACCCTGTTCTGACCATATTATATTGCACTATGTATCATTTGATAACCCAAGACACGCCCCCCTGTCTCCGTTTTAAATAGAGAAATTGAAATGGAAGAATTACAAGGATATTTAGAAAAAGATGGATCTCGGCAACAAAACTTCCTATATCCGCTTATATTTCAAGAGTATATTTACACACTTGCTCATGATCATGGGTTAAATAGTTCAATTTTTTACGAACCCATGGAAATTGTGGGTTTAGGTTATGACAATAAATCCAGTTCCGTACTTGTGAAACGTTTAATTACTCGAATGTATCAACAGCATTCATTGATTTATTCAATGAATGACTTTAACCAAAATCGATTCGTTGGGCATAACAATTCTTTTTATTCGAATTTTTATTCTCAAATGGTATCAGAAGGTTTTGCAGTCATTGTGGAAATTCCATTCTCGCTTCGATTAGTACCTTCCTCCGAAGAAATACCCAAATCTCAGAATTTACGATCTATTCATTCAATATTTCCCTTTCTAGAGGACAAATTGTCGCATTTAAATTATGTCTTAGATATACTAATACCCTATCCTATTCATCTAGAAATCTTAGTGAAAATCCTTCAATGCTGGATCCAAGATGTTCCCTCTTTGCATTTTTTGCGATTCTTTCTCCATGAATTTCATAATTGGAATAATTTTATTACTCCGACTAAATCTATTTCCGTTTTTTCAAAAGAAAATAAAAGACTATTCCGGATCCTGTATAATTCTTATGTATCTGAATATGAATTTGTATTCGTTTTTCTTCGTAAACAATCCTATTATTTACGATCAACATCTTC